ATCTAGATGGGAATCAAGAAAATTGGAAATTCAAAATACAAGAAACAGATCTCTTCGGTTTGGAAGAACCTCTTGCAACTATGCTTTTCGATTTTCAATACAGGAGTCGCCCATTTCAAGCTGTAAAAACAGATCGACTTACAGTTCACTTGAGAGATCCGATACAAAATAGGATGTCAGAATTCTGTTTTCATACATGTGCAAGTGATGGAAAGGAAAGAATCTCTTTTACGTATCCATCTACTTTGTCAACTTTTTTGGAAATGCTACAAAGCAAAATATCTTTATTGACAACAGAAAAACGCACCTCTACCTCTACGGAATTGTATAATCATTGGAAGTCTAACAATGAACAAAGAAAGAAAACCCTAAGTAATGAGTTGTTAAATAGAGTCAAAAATCTAGATAAAGGATTTCCTATTCTGAATATACTTGAGAAAAGAACTAGGTTATATAATCCTAAAAAGGAAAAAAAGTATTTAGCTAAAAACCGGGATCCTTTATTGAGCGGGCCCTCTCGTGGACAAGCCCCACCGGGTACTTTGGGAGGTCAACTAGGAGTTAGTAGACAAAGTTCTTCAAGGGTGCCGCCTTGGCCAAATAAAATTTTTCTTATCCTTCTTACTACTAATTATCAAGAATTTGATTATCAAGAATTGGATCAAGAATTTGAACCAAAAATAGATACATTTAATAGAAAATCATTCTCAATCAAAATTTCTGATTTTTTTAACTTAGTTAATGAATTTTCTTTTAACTTAATTAATGAATTTGAATTTGCTGGAAAATCACTATCAAATTTCATTTTTAAAGGGCTCTCTTTATTTTCAGATCACAAAGAAGAAAAAATCGCGGATCACAAAGAAGAAAAAATCGATTTAGAAGATCGAATACAAATTTTAGACTCTTTATTCGCTAAACTTATACTAGATCTCCAAAAGAGAGAAGTCAGAAACCGAAATACCGTAATAAGCCACGAGCCCAGAGAAATCGAAATAAAGAATCCTCCAGCTTACCCTTGGTTACGAAGAAGCAGACGTATAGACGTTTTTATCAATAATGATGATGAGAAAGGGTTTACAGCGGGCATTCTTCGTGAAAAACAGCCAATATCTGTAATAGAATATCCAGATATGCTGTTATACTACTCGGGCCGACGTATACCAAAAAACACGAAGCTAGCGAAAAGGCGCAAATCGTCTCTTTATCCATTATATCAAGTGCATTTACACAGTCTTCTCTTTTTGGAGAGAACAGAAGATCTTCTTACTTTCCTTTTTGCCGGTTTTTCTTATATTTCCGAGCGGACAAAAATGCTGCTTATAGCTCCATTTCTAACTCCAAAAGTAGTAGTCAAAATTTTAGGTTTGACTTATACAGAGAAAAACACTACAGAGAAAAAAACAAAAAAAAGGGAGAGACAGGAAAAGAAAGAAGAAGCAATTAAACTAAGAAAAATGGAAAAAGAAATACTCGACTACAACCAGGAAGCACGGGAACTATCAGAAGAGCTCGCAGAAGACCAACGACTAGGCACAATCGAAGATTGGGAAAGCGAGTGGGTAAATCAAACAGGCAGAACTTTTATTTTATTATTCCAATCGCATTTTCGAAAATCTATTCTAATACCTGCATTAATAATAGCTAAAAACGTCATTCGGATCCTCTTATTCCAAACTCCCGAATGGTCGGAGGATTTCTACTATTGGAAAAAAGAAGTGCATTTGTTATGCAATTATGAGGGAACTCCAGTATCAGAAACAGAATTGCCGAAAGAATGGTTCGACGTAGGTCTTCAAATAAAAATCCTATTTCCCTTTCGTCTAAGACCTTGGCATAGATCTAAGCCTAAACCAAAATTCCTCCAAAAACAGAAATATCAAATCAAAAAGAAAAATGCAAATGCAAAGAAAAATGCAAATGCAAAGAAATTGAAAAAGAAAAAAGAAATGGAGAAATTGAAAAAGAAAAAAGAAATGAAAATTGCAGGTTCAAGCCAAGATATAATTCTTTTTGGAAGCAAAAGGAGAGATGCTTTTGATTCTTGTTTTTTAACAGCTATGGGATTGGAAACTCACGTCCCTTTTGGTCCTCCAAAATCATACATTCCCTTTTTAGTACTTTTAGAAAAGGGGTTTGCAGAAAAAATTTCGAAAAAACTCAAAAAAAAAATTCGAAAATGGACAAAGAAGAGTTCTCTAGCTATAACAATTTTAAGGGAGAGAAGAAACGTATTTATCAATTTTTCAGAAAAAAGAAGAAAGAGCTCGTTCATCGAAAGCATTTTATTTTTAAACAGAATAAAAGCGCAATTTTCAAAACCAAGAAGAAATCCAAAGAGTGAAATTGGATTTCTAGAAGGATATGGATTGAATGAAACTAAAACCAAAAAAGATTTGATAATCAAGAATTTGGCGGTTGACAAAATATCCACTCCAATTCAACCTATGGATTTGGCAAATCATTTCGTAACAAAAGCAGAAAGAACCCTGAAAAATTTGAGTAATAAAACAAAGGTAATCAGAAATGAAATAGAAAAATGGAAAACAGAAGAAGAAAAGCAAAAAGAATTTCTAAATTCAGAGAGAAATATTAGCCCTAACAAACTACATTATAATATTCATAAATTCAAAGCAATTTTACATATATTAAAAAAAAAAACTGTTCGATTAATCCACAAATCAGATTCTTTTTTCAAAATTTGGATTGAAAAAATTTGGATTGAAAGGATAGATATCGATAGACTTTTAAATATCACTAAGATTGTGAGGATCCGTATTCAAAAATACATCTACAATAATAAAGAAAATAAGAAAAAAAAGAATCAAAAAATTGAGAAAACAAATCCAAAGAAAAAAAAGAATCAAAAAATTGAGAAAACAAATCCAAAGAAAAAGAAAATGAATCGTATTTCTTTTCTAGAAAATTTTCTAGAAAAGATGAAAATTAGTAATAGAAATTTCCAGATGTTTTATGATGTAACCCCCTTGTCACAAGCATATGTATTTTACAAATTAGCAAAAATACAAACTAGTAACTTCGACAAAAATGAAATGCAAAATTGCTTGGAAGGGTTATTTCCGTCTAAATTAAAAGATATAAACTTTAGAGATTCTGTAATGAATCAATGGAAAAACTGGTTAAGGAGCCATTATCCATATAAATCCAATTTCTTTCAGATTAAATGGTCTGAATTAATACTAGAAAAATGGCGAAATCGAGTCAATCAACAGCGCGCAGTTAAAAAGAAAGATTTAAACAAATCGAATTCAAAGAAATTGGATTTATTATGGAAAGTAAAAGATAATTATAAAAAACACAACAGATATAATCTTTTATCACATAAATCCATTAATTATCCCGGCGATAAGGAAAAAATGGGTTTTAATTACAAAACCGATAAAATGAAAAGGGAATTCTTTCATATCTTAAGAGGTACACCTTCGATAGGTGTACCTAACTCTAATTTATCTAATTATCCAGAATTAGAGGCCTTTAGAGAACATCTAGAATCAGACGGGATTCGCCGCGGTTTTTTCGAACTAGATGACTTTCTAGATTCTCTAGAATCAGAGGGGATTCCCTATTCTAGAGAAGAAGACGACGCTCCAGATTATATGGAAGCAGGGAATCCTGTCAATTATCTAGAATCAGAGGAGTCTTATTTTGACGATTATCTAGAATCAGACGCTCTTTTCGATATGGAGAAAAGCCCGAAGAGAAAATATTTGGATTGGAGAATTTTCAATTTTGGTCGTAGAAACAAAGAAGAAATCGAATTCTGGATTAATATTAGCAAAAACAAACAAAATACTGAAACTGAGAGTAAGATTAATAAATATCAAATAGTTGAGAAAAAAAGTGACCAAGAGCTTTTTTGTGACAAAGATCTTTATTTTCCTACGCTTTTCAAAAGAGGTAAAGAATTTGTACGAAGCCACACACCTGAACTAGATTGGATGGGAATGAATGAGGAAATAGTATACTGTCTCCTATCAAATTGGGAATTGAGGGGCTTTTTTCCAAAATTAGAGAAATTTTACAACGCATATAGGAGAAGACCGTGGGTAATGCCAACCCAACTCCTTCTTTGGAATTTTAATGAAGGTGGACCTAGGGAATCAGTGAATATTGGATCAATTCTCAGAATATCTAAACGCGGGGGTTTGAGATCGGGGAGCCGCCCGCTTGCAAATTCCAAGCAATTCAGATCGCCGGACCTTGAGGACCAAGAGGAAAAAATTACGTGGAGTATCCAAACATATAATTACCTGTTGAAAGCTAACACCATGTATCAAAAGACAAAAGAAGGCCAAAAAGCATGGATTAAATCCCTTATTCGACGAAGAGAATTGAGTCCGGAGCTTTGGCCGCTTAATGACAAAGTGAATGCGACTGCGGCATATCGCCGGTTGGCCCGGGAGGGAAGACTCGTTGTCGAGTTGCCGCGTCCGCGGAAAACGAAATCAAAAAGAGAGAGGTGGGACATCAACTTCAAGAGGACGCAGAGGAAGAAGGAAAAATTGCTTATGTATCAAACCCTAGCTGTTTTATTGGTTCATAAGAGCAAACAATACATTAATCAAGGATCGGGAGAAAAAAGCTATATTAATAAAGAAAATTTTTTCAAATCTATTGAAAGACTTAAAAGTATAATTGGATTTAGAAAGAAAAAGGATTTCCTTGTTCCTGAAAATATTTTATCCACTAGAAGTCGTAGAAAGTTGAGAATTCTAATGTCTTTCGATTCAAAAAAAGAAAATGATATTCATATGAATACAGAACTTTTCAAAAGTAATAATATAAAAAACAGCAGCCGCTTTGACATTATAGAAAAAAGTAAATATTTTGATAGAGATAAAAAGAAACTACTTAAATTCAAACTTTTTCTTTGGCCCAATTTTCGATTCGAAGATTTAGCTTGTATGAACCGCTTTTGGTTTAATACAAATAATGGCAGTCGGTTCAGTATGTTAAGGATACGTATATATCCACAATTGAAAATGAAATAAAGGTACGTTTGTCATATATATATATTCTATAGCATATCTGATCTAATATAGGAAAACAAGGATATAGACACATTCCTTGTTTTCCATTCTATATTCTATTCTGATACCTGGAATTCGATTGCCTATCAATTATATCTAGAAAGGAAGCCATGGAATTTACTTTGAGATGAAAAATTTGCACTTTTGTAAGTGAAGAGATATACTATCCTTTTTTATTTCTAGCCAACTCAAAAAAAAAGAAAAAGAAATTGTATTAATTAAAAAGAAATTCTATTTGAAAAAATTCGGAATTGCTAACGAATTGAGGATTTTTGTGTATAAAAATATAAAAAGAAAAATGAATTGACATTCTATTCTTATTCCATTTTTTGTTATTATTCCTGATCAAGAAAACTGTTGAAAAAATGAGGGATACGAGGAGGATTTCGTTTTATGGTAAAAAATGTAAAAAATTCACTCATCTTTATTTCACAAGAAAACAAGGAGAAAAACCCAGGATCCGTTGAATTTCAAATAATAAGCTTTACTAATAAGATACGAAGACTTAGTTCACATTTGGAATTGCACAGAAAAGACTATTTATCTCAAAGAGGTTTGCGGAAAATTCTAGAAAAACGCCGACGACTACTATCTTATTTGGCAAAGAAAAATGCACTACGTTATAAAAAATTAATTAGCCGGTTGGCTATTCGGGAGTCAAAAGCGCCGTAATTTGAAATTAAATTATTTGATTTATTCGATCTTGAATTTTTATGAATTTCTTTTCGTCTTCAGCAATTCATAGAAGAATGAATCGAGGAAATCACTATGAATGTACCAGCTAAAAGAAAAGATTTTATGATAGTCAATATGGGCCCCCATCACCCATCAATGCATGGCGTTCTTCGACTAATCCTTACTCTAGATGGTGAAGATGTTATTGACTGTGAGCCAATATTAGGTTATTTACACAGAGGAATGGAAAAAATAGCGGAAAACCGAACAATTATACAATATTTGCCTTATGTAACACGTTGGGATTATTTAGCGACTATGTTCGCAGAAGCAATAACAGTAAATGGGCCAGAACATATTGGAAATATTCAAGTACCTAAAAGAGCCAGCTATCTCAGAGTAATTATGTTAGAATTGAGTCGTATAGCTTCTCATCTCTTATGGCTTGGCCCTTTTATGGCGGATATTGGTGCACAAACTCCTTTTTTCTATATTTTTAGAGAAAGAGAGTTAATATATGATTTATTTGAAGCAGCTACAGGTATGAGAATGATGCATAATTATTTTCGTATCGGAGGAGTAGCAGCGGATCTACCTTATGGTTGGCTAGATAAATGTTTAGATTTTTGTGATTATTTTTTAACAGGAGTTGCTGAATATCAAAAACTTATAACGCAGAATCCTATTTTTTTAAAACGAGTTGAGGGAGTGGGTATTATTAGTGCAGAGGAAGCAATAAACTGGGGGTTGTCGGGACCAATGTTACGAGCTTCTAGAATACAATGGGATCTTCGTAAAATTGATCATTATGAGTGTTATGATGAATTTGATTGGGAAGTCCAATGGCAAAAAGAAGGGGATTCATTATCTCGTTATTTGGTCCGAATTGGTGAAATGACTGAATCCATCAAAATTATTCAACAGGCTCTGGAAGGAATTCCGGGGGGGGTCCATGAAAATTTAGAAACCAGACGTTTGGATTTTTCTAGAAAAAGTGATCCACAATGGAACGATTTTGAATACCGATTCGTTAGTAAAAAAACTTCTCCTACTTTTGAATTGACCAAACAGGAACTTTATGTAAGAGTAGAAGCACCAAAGGGAGAATTGGGAATTTATTTGATAGGGGATCAGACTGGGTTTCCTTGGAGATGGAAAATTCGTCCACCGGGTTTTATCAATTTGCAAATTCTTCCTCAATTAGTTAAAAGAATGAAATTGGCTGATATTATGACAATATTAGGAAGCATAGATATCATTATGGGAGAAGTTGATCGTTGAAATGATAATTGATACAACAAAAGTACAAGCTATTAATTCCTTTTCCAAACAGGAATCCTTAAAGGAGGCTTATGAAATTGTGGGGGTACTTGGCCCTATTTTGACTCTTGTATTGGCAATAACGACAGGCTTACTAGTAATTGTGTGGTTAGAAAGAGAAATCTCGGCAGGGATACAACAACGTATTGGGCCTGAATATGCTGGACCTTTAGGAGTTCTTCAAGCTCTAGCGGATGGAACAAAACTACTTCTCAAAGAAAATCTTTTTCCATCTAGAGGGGATACTCCTTTGTTCACTATCGGACCGGCCGTAGCAGTCATATCGACTCTATTAAGTTATTCGGTAATTCCTTTTAGTTATCGCCTTGTTTTAGCAGATCTAAATATCGGTATTTTTTTATGGATTGCCATTTCAAGCACTACTCCCCTTGGACTTCTTATGTCGGGATATGGATCAAATAATAAATATTCCTTTTTAGGTGGTCTACGAGCTGCGGCTCAATCCATTAGTTATGAAATACCATTGACTCTCTGTGTATTATCCATATCTCTACGTGCGATTCGTTAAAAAATCTTTTCTATTCCTTTTTTTTAGGAATAAAGAAGAGAAATATTTTGAAGGAATATCCTATCTTTTTATATTCATCATTTGAATTGATGAACTAAATTGGATAGCTATATGAGTGAAAGAAAACAGCTTTGAAATTTGCAGTAAAAAAAATTGAGCCTCATTTCTGATGTACAAAAATAATACAAAAATAAACATAAGAAAATGAGACCATTTGCCCCAAGATTGGTTGATTAGTCATCCTGGCTTGAAGCGGGTTCAAAAAACCGATTCTATTGAGTTTTGACTATTATTTCTAAGTATTACCATAATGCAAACGAACAATTGAACAAAAATAGGTGCGTGGTTAGGAACACCAAGATACACAAAGGATTAGTAATAGAGATTTTGGAAATTATCCAATAGGGTATTTCTTCATAATATAATTAAAGAATATGAATTGGGGCTTTCAATTAGTAGAAATGCTAAAGCAGTACTCCCCAAGATTCCGATTCAGAGTATGCTCCTACCGCATGATTAAAGAAATAACTATCAAAAACGAAAGAATCCTTTCTTTTTTTTTAGAAAGAAGAATAGAAACGCAAAAAAAAGAAAGATCTTTTTTCTTCTTTTTTTCTTATATCTATGGATATTCGTAGAAATCGAATTCATATCATAATTCATGAACTAAACTAATAGAATGTCTAATTCTTTTTCGTAATTGAAAACTAAAAGTTTCAATATATATATTGACATTTCTGCAACGAGTATTTTATTGAAGGGTTTAAGTTATTGCTAAAGAAAGAAAAAGAAAATTTTTTAAAGGATAAGATTGATTCCGAAGTACTTTATTTAGTATTCTAACAGACAGAATTGCATTGGTCGAATTTTGGAATGTTTCATAGATTTTAATCTTATTTATACTACAAATAGATACAAATATGTAGAGATAAATAATATCATCTAGTGCTTCTTATATTTATTTATGACCTTCGGGGAGCCGTATGAGGTGAAAATCTCATGTACGGTTCTGTAATAGCGATAGTAACAGTGATGTTATCATCGACTATGATTATCTAACAGTTTAAGTACAGTTGATATAGTTGAGGCACAATCAAAATATAGTTTTTGGGGGTGGAATTTGTGGAGACAACCTGTAGGGTTTATCATTTTTTTTATTTCTTCCCTAGCAGAATGTGAGAGATTACCTTTTGATTTACCAGAAGCGGAAGAGGAGTTAGTAGCAGGTTATCAAACTGAATATTCTGGTATCAAATTTGGTTTATTTTATCTTGCTTCCTATCTAAACCTATTAGTTTCTTCCTTATTTGTAACAGTTCTTTACTTGGGCGGTTGGAATATCTCTATTCCGTACATATTCGTTCCGGAATTTTTTGAAATAAATAAAATAAGTGAAGTCTTTACAATAACAATAGGTATTTTTATTACATTGGTTAAAACTTTTTTGCTCTTATTCATTCCTATCACAACAAGATGGACTTTGCCTAGACTAAGAATAGACCAACTATTAAATCTTGGATGGAAATTTCTTTTACCTATTTCCCTTGGCAATCTATTATTAACAACCTCTTTTCAACTCCTTTCACTATAAAAAAATCGATACTTTTCTATATTTATGACTTATCTCAAACAAGATAAAGAAACAAACATAAAATTATTCATAAAAATTCACGATATGTTCCCCATGGTAATTGGGTTCATTAATTATGGTCAACAAACCATACGAGCTGCAAGATACATTGGTCAAAGTTTCATGATTACCTTATCTCACGCAAATCGTTTACCGGTAACTATTCAATATCCTTATGAAAAATTAATCACATCCGAGCGCTTCCGCGGTCGAATCCATTTTGAATTTGATAAATGCATTGCTTGTGAAGTATGTGTTCGCGTATGTCCTATAGATCTACCTGTTGTTGATTGGAAATTGGAAACTGACATTCGAAAAAAACGGTTGTTTAATTACAGTATTGATTTCGGAATCTGTATATTTTGTGGCAACTGCGTTGAGTATTGCCCAACAAATTGTTTATCAATGACTGAAGAATATGAGCTTTCTACTTATAATCGTCACGAATTGAATTATAATCAAATTGCTTTAGGTCGTTTACCAATGTCAGCAATTGAAGATTATACAATTCGAACTATTTATAATTCACCTCAAAAAAATGGAGAAATTGCCTTTGATTAATGGATTAATGATTAAAGATTAATTAAATACAGATTAATTAAAGAAAGAGCAATTTTGAATTACTCCATTAACATTTATATTTCTATATTTAGAATTTCTATATTTCTATATATATTGTATATTTATCTATATATATATATAGATATATATATAGATTTTTTATCTAAACTTATAAGTATAGAATGAAGTTTCTTTCATTTTGTTTGGTCAATAACTACAAAAACTACAAACACTAATTATTACTATTGATTTGATGATTGGTTGGTAAGAATTCGATCCTGCTTTAATTTGGATTTCAAATAAATATATTAATAGAGTTATATTCTAATAATAGAGTTCTAATTCTATGAGTTCTAATTCTATCCATAATTATTTGAAAATCAAAATAAGAGTCTTTACCTGTTCTAGAAAGAGCAGGATTAGTCCAATAGCTGTATCCACAGTAAGTTCCGACCCTTCGGGTCGAATTCAATTAGAAACCTATTAGCATTTAAAATAGTCTTTTTTCCTGGTCGGGGTCAATAAGGTCATGAAAAAAGAATGAAAGTTTTTTATCTTGTATTTTACGCACAATGGATTTATCTGGACCAATACATGATTTTCTTTTAATCTTTCTGGGATTAGGTCTGATATTCGGAGGTCTAGGAGTGGTATTACTTACTAATCCAATTTATTCTGCCTTTTCTTTGGCATTCGTTCTTGTTTGTATATCCTTATTTTATATTTTATCAAATTCTCATTTTGTAGCTGCTGCGCAGCTCCTTATTTATGTAGGAGCTATAAATGTTTTAATTCTATTTACTGTAATGTTCATGAATGGTCCAGAGTATTCAAAAGGTTTTAATCTTTGGGCTGTTGGAAATGGGGTCACCTCCCTAGTTTCTACAAGTATTTTTGTTTTATTAATTACTTTTATTTCAGATACGACATGGTACGGGATTATTTGGACTACAAGAGCAAATCAGATTCTCGAACAAGATTTAATAAGTAACGGCCAACAAATTGGAATTCATTTATCAACAGATTTTTTTCTTCCGTTTGAATTCATTTCAATAATTCTTTTAGTTGCTTTGATAGGTGCGATTACTGTGGCTCGTCAGTCATAAATCTGTAAAATTAGTAACCACAAAAAGAATTTCACTCTGTTCGAGATTATCACATATATTTTTCGCCAATTCGATTTGAAGATTATTCATAAAAAAACTCCTTTTATTCGACCTATTACTAATATATGTCTTTGCTCTGTACTTGTAATATTCTTAATTGTAGTTAATCCAATTTGTTAATCTTGAATTTTTATTTATTGTTTATATTGAAATAAATCGAAATTTATAAGGAGTTGGTCTATGATACTCGAACATGTACTTGTTTTCAGTGCCTATTTATTTTCTATCGGTATCTATGGATTGATTACGAGTCGAAATATGGTTAGAGCCCTTATGTGTCTTGAACTTATACTAAATGCTGTTAATATGAATTTCGTAATATTTTCTGGTTTTTTTGATAGTCGCCAATTAAAAGGAAATATTTTTGCAATTTTTGTTATATCTATCGCAGCCGCTGAAGCAGCTATTGGATCGGCTATCGTTTCGTCAATTTATCGTAATCGAAAATCAATTCGTATTAATCAATCCAATTTGTTGAATAAGTAATATTGATCATTTAAAATAGAATGCTCATATTCATTAATTTGAATTTGAATTGGTATCTATGATACATAATGTATCTGATGGTGTTTGTAAAAATAGAAAAAATTAAAGTATCTTGGCTTTATCTTATAAATCGATGCGGAATGAAATATTGAATAGACAAATTCTGGCAAATCGTTGATTCATCTGGCGTCTAAATATATGACAAATTGAGGAATTTACTAGGTCGAAAATTTATGACATAAAAAAAAATTAATAGATCCAATGTCACACTCAGTCAAAATTTATAATACATGTATAGGGTGCACTCAATGTGTTCGGGCCTGCCCCACGGATGTATTAGAAATGATACCTTGGGACGGATGTAAAGCTAAACAAATAGCTTCCGCGCCAAGAACAGAAGATTGTGTTGGTTGTAAGAGATGTGAATCCGCCTGCCCAACGGATTTCCTGAGTGTACGAGTTTATTTATGGCATGAAACAACTCGAAGCATGGGTCTAGCTTATTGATCCTTTCCATAAAAAGCCACTTGAACCCATTCGTTTTTTTGTTTACCGACAAAAACCCGTACTTGAAAACCTAATATTAGGTTTTCAAGTACGGGTTTTTGTGGCCCAAGTGTATCTTGTCTTTACCACGAATTCTTTTCCTTGGTCAACAACATTTGTCGTTTTACCAATATCTGCGGGTTGCTTAATTTTCTTTTTCCCTCATAAAGGAAATAAGATAATTAGGTGGTATACTATTTCTATCTGTATATTAGAACTTCTTTTAATGACTTATGCTTTCTCTTATTATTTCCAATTGGACGATCCATTAATTCAATTAGCAGAGGATTATAAGTGGATCGATTTTTTGGATTTTGATTGGCGATTGGGAATAGATGGACTCTCGATAGGACCCATTTTATTGACAGGATTTATCACGACTTTAGCTACTTTAGCGGCTCGGCCAGTTACTCGGGATTCCCGATTATTTCATTTTCTGATGTTAGCGATGTATAGCGGCCAAGTAGGATTATTTTCTTCTCAAGATCTTTTACTTTTTTTCATTATGTGGGAGTTAGAATTAATTCCCGTTTATCTACTTCTATCCATGTGGGGAGGAAAGAAACGTTTTTATTCAGCTACAAAGTTTATTTTGTATACTGCGGGCAGTTCCATTTTTTTATTAATGGGAGCCTTGGGTATCGCTTTATATGCGTTCAATGAACCAACATTCAATTTTGAAAAATCAGCCAATCAATCATACCCTGTGAGCCTAGAAATACTATTCTATATTGGGTTTCTTGTTGCTTTTGCTGTCAAATCACCGATTATACCTTTCCATACATGGTTACCAGACACCCACGGAGAAGCACATTATAGTACTTGTATGCTCCTAGCTGGAATCTTGTTAAAAATGGGAGCATATGGATTGATTCGAATCAATATGGAATTATTACCCCACGCCCATTCTTTATTTTCTCCCTGGTTGGGAATAGTAGGCGCAATACAAATAATCTATGCAGCTTTAACATCTTCTGGTCAACGAAATTTAAAAAGGAGAATTGCCTATTCCTCTGTATCTCATATGGGTTTCATAATTATAGGGATTTGCTCTATAAGCGATATGGGACTCAATGGCGCTATTTTACAAATAATATCACATGGATTTATTGGCGCTGCACTTTTTTTCTTGGCGGGGACGAGTTATGATAGAATACGTCTTGTTTATCTTGACGAAATGGGCGGAATGGCTACCCTAATGCCAAAAATATTCACGATGTTCAGTATCTTATCATTAGCTTCCCTTGCATTACCGGGCATGAGTGGTTTTGTTGCGGAATTAATAGTCTTTTTTGGAATAATTACCGGCCAAAAATATCTTTTAATACCAAAAATACTAATTACTTTTGTAATGGCAGTTGGAATGATATTGACTCCTATTTATTTATTATCTATGTTACGCCAAATGTTCTATGGATACAAGCTGTTTGATGCTGCAAACTCGTATTTTTTCGATTCTGGGCCGCGGGAATTTTTTGTTTCGATATGTCTACTTTTACCAGTAATAGGTATTGGGATTTTTCCGGATTTCGTTTTCTCATTAGCCGTTGAGAAGGTTAGTGCTATTCTATCTAATTATTTTAATAGGTAGTTATTAGAAATAAAACAAAAAATTAATCAAAAAACCTATTCTTTATTAAAAAAAAGAAGAATTACAACCAAATATCTTTGGCATTTGTGAGAACCTTTTGAATCACTATATTACTTGATTCAAAAGGTTCTCCGCCACTTAACTGAAGTTTCTTATATATATATATATAGAATTATTCTATAATATTATATTAGAATATTATTATATAATTAGAATAATTCTATAATAATATAGACTGGAGACTGGGTTGTCCTATGGTTTTATTCGTCAATACTCTTTTTTCAATTCAATTGGATGTTAATGTAAATGAACCATAACTATGTAGTCCTATTCCCAATAAATTAACCCCCAAATAGCATATCCAGATTATAATAAAGCCTATAGCAGCAACAATTGCAGAACTGAAACCTTCCAAATTGTTATTTGTTCGAGTATGCAAATAAATTGCAAATATGACCCAAGTAATAAATGCCCAAGTTTCCTTTGGGTCCCAATTCCAATAGGACCCCCATGTTTCATTAGCCCAGACTGCTCCTGAAAGGATACCTATGGTTAAAAAGATAAACCCTATACTAAGAATACGATAACTCCAATTATCCAATTGTTGAATCAACTGAAACCTGTAATAATTCCTAAAAGAAAAAAAACAAATATTTCGTAAAAAATTTCTCCTTTCCGTCATGTATTGGATCTTGCCGAAGGAAAATGAATCTTTTAATAAATTATTGCTCTTTTCAATAATTCTTATGATTTTTCGAAATCGAATTACTAGAAGTGCTACTGATAATAATGATCCGCATAAAAGAGCTGCATAGCCCAATATCATCATACTTACGTGCATCATTAACCACTGGGATTGGAGAGCGGGTACTAAGATTTCGGATTGATGCATATGAGTTAAAAAACCCGAAGTAGCAAAGGTTTGGGTAAAAAAAGTACTTGGCGCGGTTATTACGCCTAAAAAATTTTGATGTTTTTTAAAAAAAGGAACCATATGAATAATGGAGAAACCCCAAGAAAGGAATATTAATGATTCATATAAATCACTTATTGGTAAATGTTTCAAATAAATCCAACGAGTAATTAATAATCCTGTTATACAGAAAAAAGTCATTATCATACCCTTTTCTGACGAATCATATAGTTCGATGAATTCATCGACTAAAAAAATTATCAAATGAATTAGAATTACAATTGAAACAACCGAAAAAGATATATGAGTTAATATATGTTCTAAAGTTGAAAATATCATAAAAAATGTAAAAAGGGGAGGGGTACCTTAATTATACATACGGAATTAAAATCGGGAATTCAATTCATTATACGATTTGTTGTATCCTTTTGAAAATTGAAAGACGTTATGCCGCCACTCGGACTCGAACCGAGATGCTCTCGCACTGCTTCCTAAGAGCAGCGTGTCTACCGATTTCACCATAGCGGCTTGCTCAAAATCATAATAACCTATTTGGATTCAATCGTCAAACTTAAAGGGCTCAACTCAATAGAATATTTTTTAGGTCAATCAAATTAATGAAAAAAAATGGAATTTTAAATTCCAATTTTAGTGATACATTTTCAGGATTTCTGGAAATATTTTTTTGTATTACTCGTTAGAATTTCATTGTGTAGAGAACTTTTGTTAGGATTTAGTAAAACCAATTAGGTATTGATCCCTGGGTATATTATATAATAATAATAAAAGAGTTTTGAGTTCTGTCCAAAAAGATTGACCAATTCAATATATATATTTTTATACAATGTTCGGCCCAAGCATATGATCATGATCTAAACGATATTTTTCAAAATTTACACGGTTTGATCTACCTAAAAGTTAAAGGTGCTTTTTTTCTTAATCTTAATTGAGTTGAAAGCAAAAAAAAGATGGATTCCGTTTTCTTTTCTATAGTTATTTCAAATAATAATTGTTTAAGAAAGTTCTAAAATAAGTTTCAAACTTATTCAATTCTTTTTAAGAACAGATTTCTTTTTACTAAAGACCTTAGATTTGCCCTTTTCTATTCAATTTTCCATTCAAAGTTTAAATAAAAATAGAAAACTTATTAATCTTTTTATTTTGTCTATTTCTTATTGTTATGATTTTTTATGATTCTGACAAGTGGGTCGATGGGGAAAATCAGAATCCCCACCCCCAAAATGATAAAATATCCTAAAAAAAGTGTAACTTTGTTACACTTTGTGTCTTCCCTTTGTTTTTTTTGTTCCTATTTTTTATATTATAAAAAAAGTATTTCAAATTCAGAAAGAAATAAAAAAGGGAATTCTTATTATAAAGCGAAAAGAGTTCCGTTTTTTATTTGATATTGATTAGCTCCAAGCATTAAAGAATGCAAATTTTATCCATATTTTGTATTTATATTTTCTATTAGATATTCTAAATTCAAAATGATAAACGAAATGGGACTTTTTCTCATATCAAGTCGAGTCGAATTAGCCCAGGTTTTTCTTTTTTATTTGTCGCACAAAAAAACTTTTTGAATTACCAGTAGAAAGGGTTTTTGCTAAGGAAAAAGCTTTCAACGCCGCCCAAGATCCCTTTCTTTTCCAAATATTTTTTCGAATATGCTTTTTTGATATAGAAGTGCGTTTTTTTGGAACTGCCATTCAAAAAAAAAGAAAGTAATTAATATTCTATATGGATGTGAAAGACATCTATTGTTAAAACAAAACTCATTCTTTATTATATCTATCTTTTGAGTTAGTCTTTATATGATATTCTCTTCATCTTCATAAAAAAGCGTGTCCATTTCTTTTTCATTTTTCTGTTTTGATTTCTATCCTTTTTCATCATACTACATTAATCAATAATTATTTCTTTATTGAATTCAGTAAGGATCTGATAAAAACAATCTATTTTTTTCTCATTCCGATTCAAATTCAAATAAAAATCGAGTACTATATTTTGATAAAATTCTTCATTCTTTCTATATGTATCTATATGTATAGAAATGCTTATAAATTATTGTAATTCATAATAATAAATGCAATTTTCATTTTAGAATAGGTATTTTTTCTATTTTCACTAGTATCTTTGGGATATCATTTGACCCATTCTAACTTCTTAATTTGAATATGTGAAGTATTTGGAAAAAGATTCAGAATAATTAAGAATAATGAGATTTTTTTATGGAACATACATATCAATATTCATGGATTATACCTTTCGTTACACTTCCAGTACCTATGTTAATAGGAATGGGACTCCTACTTTTCCCGGCGTCAACAAAAAAACTTCGTCGTATGTGGGCTTTTCCAAGTATTTTATTGTTAAGTATAGTTTTAGTTTTTTCGACCAGTCTGTCTATTCAGCAAATAAATCGCAGTTCGATCTATCAATATATATGGTCGTGGACCATCAACAATGATTTTTCGTTAGAGTTTGGATATTTGATCGACTCACTTACTTCAATTTTGTTAATATTAATTACTACGGTTGGAATTTTTGTCCTTATTTATAGTGATAGTTATATGTCTTATGATCAAGGCTATTTAAGATTTTTTGCTTATATGAGCTTTTTCAATACTTCAATGTTGGGATTAGTTACTAGTTTGAATTTAATACAAATCTATATTTTTTGGGAATTAGTTGGAATGTGCTCGTATCTATTAATAGGGTTTTGGTTCACACGACCGATTGCGTCCAATGCTTGTCAAAAGGCGTTTGTAACTAATCGTGTAGGCGATTTTGGTTTATTATTAGGAATTTTAGGTCTTTATTGGATAACGGGCAGTTTCGAATTTCAGGATTTGTTTGAAATATTCAAAAACTTAATTTCGAATAATGATAATGAACTGTTCTTTTTTACTTTGTGCGCCTTCCTATTATTTTCCGGTGCAATTGCTAAATCTGCGCAATTCCCTTTTCATGTCTGGTTACCAGATGCCATGGAAGGGCCTACCCCTATTTCCGCTCTGATACACGCGGCTACTATGGTAGCCGCGGGAATTTTTCTTGTAGCTCGACTTCTTCCTCTTTTCGTAGTCATACCCTCCATAATGAATCTAATAACTTTGATAGGGATAATAACAGTACTTTTAGGAGCTACTTTAGCTCTTGCTCACAAGGATATTAAAAGAAGTTTAGCCTATTCGACAATGTCTCAATTGGGTTATATGATGTTAGCTTTAGGTATGGGGTCTTATCGAGCCGCTTTATTTCATTTGATTACTCATGCATATTCGAAAGCCTTGTTGTTTTTAGGATCTGGATCCATTATTCATTCAATGGAAGCTATTGTTGGCTATTCCCCAGATAAGAGCCAGAATATGATTCTTATGGGGGGTTTAACAAAACGTGTTCCAATTACAAAAACCGCTTTTTTAGTAGGAACTCTTTCTCTTTGTGGTATTCCACCCCTGGCCTGTTTTTGGTCTAAAGATGAAATTCTTAATGATAGTTGGTTGTATTCACCTATTATCGCAATAATAGCTTGTTCCACGGTGGGATTAACTGCTTTTTATATGTTTCGGGTTTATTTACTTACTTTTGGGGGGCATTTCAATGTTCATTTTACAAATTACAGCGGTAAAAAAAGCGGCGCGCTCTATTCACTATCTGTATGGGGTAAAGGTAAAGGAGAATCCAAAATGTTCAAAAAAAAAATTCGTTTATTAGCCTTATTAACAATGAATAATAGTGAACGGGCTTCTTTTTTTTGTAAGAAAAGATATCAAATTGACGGTACTGTAAAAAAGATGACGCACCCTTTTGTTATTAATCATTTTGGAACTAAAAGAATTTTTTCCTATCCGCAAGAATCAGATAATACTATGTTATTTCCAATGTTAGTTTTGGGACTATTTACTTTGTTTATTGGAGCAATAGGAATTCCTTTTAATCAATTTAATCAAGAAGGGATGGATTTAGATATATTATCTAAACTGTTAAGTCCATCTTTAAACCTTTTGCATCAGAATGAAAAAAATTCTTCGGATTTTTATGAATTTCTAACAAAGGCTACTTTTTCAATCAGTGTAGCTTTTTTTGGAATATTTATAGCTCTTTCTTTATATAAGCCGGTTTATTCATCCCTACAACATTTTAAGTTCCTCAATTTGTTTGCTAAAAAGGGCCCTAAAAGAATTTTTTGGGATAAAACAATAAACATGATATATGATTGGTCCTATAATCGTGGTTACATAGATACTTTTTATGCACGATTTTTAACGAAAGGTATAAGAGAATTAGTAGAATTTACTCTGTTTTTTGATCGACGAGTAATTGATGGAATTACCAATGCGGTCGGCGTTATGAGTTTCTTTATAGCGGAAGGTATCAAATATGTAGGAGGCGGCCGTATCTCTTCTTATCTCTTAGTTTACTTATTTTATGTATTAATATTCATTTTTTTTAATTTACTATTTTATTAATTTTCACTCTTTCTAATATTATTTTTTTTAATAGAAAAAAATGCCTATTTTTTTTTCATATGATATGAGGTTTCATATTTATATTGAATTATACTTTAATTTTCTTTTCTATTTTTTCTTATATTTTCCATAATTTTAGTCTATGTTAATTATTAATATAATTAACATAGAATGTCAATTCATTTTTCTTTTTATATTTTTATACACAAAAATCCTCAATTCGTTAGCAATTCCGAATTTTTTCAAATAGAATTTCTTTTTAATTAATACAATTTCTTTTTCTTTTTTTTTGAGTTGGCTAGAAATAAAAAAGGATAGTATATCTCTTCACTTACAAAAGTGCAAATTTTTCATCTCAAAGTAAATTCCATGGCTTCCTTTCTAGATATAATTGATAGGCAATCGAATTCCAGGTATCAGAATAGAATATAGAATGGAAAACAAGGAATGTGTCTATATCCTTGTTTTCCTATATTAGATCAGATATGCTATAGAATATATATATATGACAAACGTACCTTTATTTCATTTTCAATTGTGGATATATACGTATCCTTAACATACTGAACCGACTGCCATTATTTGTATTAAACCAAAAGCGGTTCATACAAGCTAAATCTTCGAATCGAAAATTGGGCCAAAGAAAAAGTTTGAATTTAAGTAGTTTCTTTTTATCTCTATCAAAATATTTACTTTTTTCTATAATGTCAAAGCGGCTGCTGTTTTTTATATTATTACTTTTGAAAAGTTCTGTATTCATATGAATATCATTTTCTTTTTTTGAATCGAAAGACATTAGAATTCTCAACTTTCTACGACTTCTAGTGGATAAAATATTTTCAGGAACAAGGAAATCCTTTTTCTTTCTAAATCCAATTATACTTTTAAGTCTTTCAATAGATTTGAAAAAATTTTCTTTATTAATATAGCTTTTTTCTCCCGATCCTTGATTAATGTATTGTTTGCTCTTATGAACCAATAAAACAGCTAGGGTTTGATACATAAGCAATTTTTCCTTCTTCCTCTGCGTCCTCTTGAAGTTGATGTCCCACCTCTCTCTTTTTGATTTCGTTTTCCGCGGACGCGGCAACTCGACAACGAGTCTTCCCTCCCGGGCCAACCGGCGATATGCCGCAGTCGCATTCACTTTGTCATTAAGCGGCCAAAGCTCCGGACTCAATTCTCTTCGTCGAATAAGGGATTTAATCCATGCTTTTTGGCCTTCTTTTGTCTTTTGATACATGGTGTTAGCTTTCAACAGGTAATTATATGTTTGGATACTCCACGTAATTTTTTCCTCTTGGTCCTCAAGGTCCGGCGATCTGAATTGCTTGGAATTTGCAAGCGGGCGGCTCCCCGATCTCAAACCCCCGCGTTTAGATATTCTGAGAATTGATCCAATATTCACTGATTCCCTAGGTCCACCTTCATTAAAATTCCAAAGAAGGAGTTGGGTTGGCATTACCCACGGTCTTCTCCTATATGCGTTGTAAAATTTCTCTAATTTTGGAAAAAAGCCCCTCAATTCCCAATTTGATAGGAGACAGTATACTATTTCCTCATTCATTCCCATCCAATCTAGTTCAGGTGTGTGGCTTCGTACAAATTCTTTACCTCTTTTGAAAAGCGTAGGAAAATAAAGATCTTTGTCACAAAAAAGCTCTTGGTCACTTTTTTTCTCAACTATTTGATATTTATTAATCTTACTCTCAGTTTCAGTATTTTGTTTGTTTTTGCTAATATTAATCCAGAATTCGATTTCTTCTTTGTTTCTACGACCAAAATTGAAAATTCTCCAATCCAAATATTTTCTCTTCGGGCTTTTCTCCATATCGAAAAGAGCGTCTGATTCTAGATAATCGTCAAAATAAGACTCCTCTGATTCTAGATAATTGACAGGATTCCCTGCTTCCATATAATCTGGAGCGTCGTCTTCTTCTCTAGAATAGGGAATCCCCTCTGATTCTAGAGAATCTAGAAAGTCATCTAGTTCGAAAAAACCGCGGCGAATCCCGTCTGATTCTAGATGTTCTCTAAAGGCCTCTAATTCTGGATAATTAGATAAATTAGAGTTAGGTACACCTATCGAAGGTGTACCTCTTAAGATATGAAAGAATTCCCTTTTCATTTTATCGGTTTTGTAATTAAAACCCATTTTTTCCTTATCGCCGGGATAATTAATGGATTTATGTGATAAAAGATTATATCTGTTGTGTTTTTTATAATTATCTTTTACTTTCCATAATAAATCCAATTTCTTTGAATTCGATTTGTTTAAATCTTTCTTTTTAACTGCGCGCTGTTGATTGACTCGATTTCGCCATTTTTCTAGTATTAATTCAGACCATTTAATCTGAAAGAAATTGGATTTATATGGATAATGGCTCCTTAACCAGTTTTTCCATTGATTCATTACAGAATCTCTAAAGTTTATATCTTTTAATTTAGACGGAAATAACCCTTCCAAGCAATTTTGCATTTCATTTTTGTCGAAGTTACTAGTTTGTATTTTTGCTAATTTGTAAAATACATATGCTTGTGACAAGGGGGTTACATCATAAAACATCTGGAAATTTCTATTACTAATTTTCATCTTTTCTAGAAAATTTTCTAGAAAAGAAATACGATTCATTTTCTTTTTCTTTGGATTTGTTTTCTCAATTTTTTGATTCTTTTTTTTCTTTGGATTTGTTTTCTCAATTTTTTGATTCTTTTTTTTCTTATTTTCTTTATTATTGTAGATGTATTTTTGAATACGGATCCTCACAATCTTAGTGATATTTAAAAGTCTATCGATATCTATCCTTTCAATCCAAATTTTTTCAATCCAAATTTTGAAAAAAGAATCTGATTTGTGGATTAATCGAACAGTTTTTTTTTTTAATATATGTAAAATTGCTTTGAATTTATGAATATTATAATGTAGTTTGTTAGGGCTAATATTTCTCTCTGAATTTAGAAATTCTTTTTGCTTTTCTTCTTCTGTTTTCCATTTTTCTATTTCATTTCTGATTACCTTTGTTTTATTACTCAAATTTTTCAGGGTTCTTTCTGCTTTTGTTACGAAATGATTTGCCAAATCCATAGGTTGAATTGGAGTGGATATTTTGTCAACCGCCAAATTCTTGATTATCAAATCTTTTTTGGTTTTAGTTTCATTCAATCCATATCCTTCTAGAAATCCAATTTCACTCTTTGGATTTCTTCTTGGTTTTGAAAATTGCGCTTTTATTCTGTTTAAAAATAAAATGCTTTCGATGAACGAGCTCTTTCTTCTTTTTTCTGAAAAATTGATAAATACGTTTCTTCTCTCCCTTAAAATTGTTATAGCTAGAGAACTCTTCTTTGTCCATTTTCGAATTTTTTTTTTGAGTTTTTTCGAAATTTTTTCTGCAAACCCCTTTTCTAAAAGTACTAAAAAGGGAATGTATGATTTTGGAGGACCAAAAGGGACGTGAGTTTCCAATCCCATAGCTGTTAAAAAACAAGAATCAAAAGCATCTCTCCTTTTGCTTCCAAAAAGAATTATATCTTGGCTTGAACCTGCAATTTTCATTTCTTTTTTCTTTTTCAATTTCTCCATTTCTTTTTTCTTTTTCAATTTCTTTGCATTTGCATTTTTCTTTGCATTTGCATTTTTCTTTTTGATTTGATATTTCTGTTTTTGGAGGAATTTTGGTTTAGGCTTAGATCTATGCCAAGGTCTTAGACGAAAGGGAAATAGGATTTTTATTTGAAGACCTACGTCGAACCATTCTTTCGGCAATTCTGTTTCTGATACTGGAGTTCCCTCATAATTGCATAACAAATGCACTTCTTTTTTCCAATAGTAGAAATCCTCCGACCATTCGGGAGTTTGGAATAAGAGGATCCGAATGACGTTTTTAGCTATTATTAATGCAGGTATTAGAATAGATTTTCGAAAATGCGATTGGAATAATAAAATAAAAGTTCTGCCTGTTTGATTTACCCACTCGCTTTCCCAATCTTCGATTGTGCCTAGTCGTTGGTCTTCTGCGAGCTCTTCTGATAGTTCCCGTGCTTCCTGGTTGTAGTCGAGTATTTCTTTTTCCATTTTTCTTAGTTTAATTGCTTCTTCTTTCTTTTCCTGTCTCTCCCTTTTTTTTGTTTTTTTCTCTGTAGTGTTTTTCTCTGTATAAGTCAAACCTAAAATTTTGACTACTACTTTTGGAGTTAGAAATGGAGCTATAAGCAGCATTTTTGTCCGCTCGGAAATATAAGAAAAACCGGCAAAAAGGAAAGTAAGAAGATCTTCTGTTCTCTCCAAAAAGAGAAGACTGTGTAAATGCACTTGATATAATGGATAAAGAGACGATTTGCGCCTTTTCGCTAGCTTCGTGTTTTTTGGTATACGTCGGCCCGAGTAGTATAACAGCATATCTGGATATTCTATTACAGATATTGGCTGTTTTTCACGAAGAATGCCCGCTGTAAACCCTTTCTCATCATCATTATTGATAAAAACGTCTATACGTCTGCTTCTTCGTAACCAAGGGTAAGCTGGAGGATTCTTTATTTCGATTTCTCTGGGCTCGTGGCTTATTACGGTATTTCGGTTTCTGACTTCTCTCTTTTGGAGATCTAGTATAAGTTTAGCGAATAAAGAGTCTAAAATTTGTATTCGATCTTCTAAATCGATTTTTTCTTCTTTGTGATCCGCGATTTTTTCTTCTTTGTGATCTGAAAATAAAGAGAGCCCTTTAAAAATGAAATTTGATAGTGATTTTCCAGCAAATTCAAATTCATTAATTAAGTTAAAAGAAAATTCATTAACTAAGTTAAAAAAATCAGAAATTTTGATTGAGAATGATTTTCTATTAAATGTATCTATTTTTGGTTCAAATTCTTGATCCAATTCTTGATAATCAAATTCTTGATAATTAGTAGTAAGAAGGATAAGAAAAATTTTATTTGGCCAAGGCGGCACCCTTGAAGAACTTTGTCTACTAACTCCTAGTTGACCTCCCAAAGTACCCGGTGGGGCTTGTCCACGAGAGGGCCCGCTCAATAAAGGATCCCGGTTTTTAGCTAAATACTTTTTTTCCTTTTTAGGATTATATAACCTAGTTCTTTTCTCAAGTATATTCAGAATAGGAAATCCTTTATCTAGATTTTTGACTCTATTTAACAACTCATTACTTAGGGTTTTCTTTCTTTGTTCATTGTTAGACTTCCAATGATTATACAATTCCGTAGAGGTAGAGGTGCGTTTTTCTGTTGTCAATAAAGATATTTTGCTTTGTAGCATTTCCAAAAAAGTTGACAAAGTAGATGGATACGTAAAAGAGATTCTTTCCTTTCCATCACTTGCACATGTATGAAAACAGAATTCTGACATCCTATTTTGTATCGGATCTCTCAAGTGAACTGTAAGTCGATCTGTTTTTACAGCTTGAAATGGGCGACTCCTGTATTGAAAATCGAAAAGCATAGTTGCAAGAGGTTCTTCCAAACCGAAGAGATCTGTTTCTTGTATTTTGAATTTCCAATTTTCTTGATTCCCATCTAGATCAAAAGTTTCATAAACGGGTCTCTTTTTATAGCATGTCTCTTTAAGGTGAAAATGGAATTCATCCTTTATTCTTTTCTTTCCATTCACTAGAGTCGCTTCTTCGTCGATTATTTCATCGTCGTCCATAACGAAATAAACAGGATCTTCTTTGTCGTATGGGAATGGGTCGTCTTCTTCTTCCTCCGGTGCTTCCTGTGCTCTTTCTGCCTCTAGTGCTGTCTCCTCTACGATTAAGGCCTCTTTCTGCTTATTCTTTTTAGCAAACCAGGGGATGGGTTTTCTGATGTCATAAGATTGGAGGACGATAAAAAATAAGAGAATAGTAAAGGCTTGATCGAGATACATTCTCGATTCTGCCCAAAGGGCGGCCTTAGGTTTAAATCGAATGAATATAGTCCGTCTAAAACGAAGAGGATTATTGTCCTGTATCCAGACTAATAGAAATCCAAGCCATTTGATGAATAAAATGTAACCAATTAACCAAGCAACAAAACTACTTGTTACAAATAAAATCTTGTTGTTGC